TATAGAAAACTCTAAAGAAAGAAAAAAAGGAGACCCATGCCATGATTTTCAAATCTTTTCTACTTAGTAGTCTAAGTTTCTCGATGAGGATAATTAATTCGGTCGTTGCGGTCGGACTCTATTATGGGTTTCTGACCACATTCTCCATGGGTCCCTCTTAGATCTTCTTTCTCCAATCTTGGATTAGGGAAGAAGGAGATATTCGCGACTCCTGGTGGTTTCATTATGGGGCAGCTCATGATCTTCATATCGATCTATTATCCACCTCTGCATCTATTCTTTCTTAGCTAAACGGGTGGAAGATCCATCCAATTTGGTTATATCATGGACTCAAAAAACGGATCTGAATGTGACTGAAATGCACGATCTTCACAGGTATCACTTTTCACGATACCTAAAAGGTGGAATAGCGATTTTCGAACCATTTCCTATAAGAGAAAGGTTTCCATTACTTTGAGAAATGGATTCTATATCAAACTATAGCTATTGCATTAAAGAAAAGAAGAAAAGAAACTAATAGAAGTCGAAGACGCGGAATGGTAGTGAATAGAGAGAAAGATTCTTCTGGTTTTCTTGTTCCTGAAAATATTCTATCTATCTCCTAGACGCCGTAGAGAATTGAGAATTTTCATGTCTTTCAATTCTCGTACTCGTAATTGGAAAGTTACGGAAGGAGATCCATCATTTTGCAATGAAAACTACATAAAAAACTCTGGACAATTTCGAAATCAGGCCAAGCGTCTTAATACATATGCAAAAAAATTCATTATTGGCCCACCATTGATTAGAAGATTTAACTCGTATGAATCGCTATTGGTTTGATACGAATAATGGCAGTTGTTTCAGTATGTTAAGGATACAGATGTATCCACAATTCATTTAGAGTTACTTAATAGCCTATTTCTTATACCATATCTCGATCCCGTGAAATTCTCGAGCCGAAAGATGGATGCATATGCTATGTTTCATTTTGCTAAATGATATCAATTAAATGGTGTATCAATTCCATAAATTGGATATAGCAATAAATAAATCAGCAAAATTCTTTTATTTTAGATAGAAGAAAAGTTTCTTCTATCTAAAATAAAAGAATGTACCCTTCTATCCAAATCCAATTTGCATCGATAAAATAAATCCAAATTCCAGTAGTAGATGAATAATTGAAAATTTTTGTGTGTACGAGATTAGAATAACTTCAAAATAACTGACATAATTTTTTATTTTTCCTGATCAGAAAAATACATGAAAAAGAAAGGAGGTAGAAAAATTTTTGGATTTATGGTTAAAGAAGAAAAAGAAGAAAACTGGGGTTCTGTTGAATTTCAAGTATTCAGTTTCACCAATAAGATACGGAGACTTGCTTCACATTTGGAATTACACAAAAAAGATTTTTCATCGGAAAGAGGTCTCCGAAGACTTTTGGGAAAACGTCAACGTTTGCTGGCTTATTTGGCAAAGAAAAATAGAGTACGTTATAAGAAATTAATCAGTCAGTTGGATATTAGGGAGCGGTAATTTCATCGTTCGAATTTTTTTTCTTATTTTATTAGTAGTCTTATAGTAGTCTTAGATTTTGCATTTTGATGAGCCTCATTTTGAGGAATTCATGGAATAATCCATTTTCATGGAATAATGAATTAAGGAAGAAAGGATATGAGTCTACCGCTTACAAGAAAAGATCTCATGATAGTCAATATGGGCCCTCAGCACCCATCAATGCACGGTGTTCTTCGACTGATCGTTACTCTCGATGGTGAAGATGTTATTGATTGTGAACCCATATTAGGCTATTTACACAGAGGAATGGAAAAAATCGCGGAAAACCGAACTACTATACAATACTTACCTTATGTAACACGTTGGGATTATTTAGCTACTATGTTTACAGAAGCAATAACGGTAAATGCACCGGAATTCTTGGAGAATATTCAAATACCCCAAAGAGCCAGCTATATTAGAGTAATTATGTTAGAATTGAGCCGTATAGCTTCTCACTTGTTATGGCTTGGACCTTTTATGGCAGATCTCGGTGCGCAGACTCCTTTTTTTTATATTTTTAGAGAGAGAGAATTAATATATGATCTATTTGAAGCTGCTACAGGTATGCGAATGATGCATAATTACTTTCGCATCGGAGGAGTTGCTGCCGATCTGCCTTATGGATGGATCGATAAATGTTTAGATTTCTGTGATTATTTTTTACAAGGAGTTGTTGAATATCAACACCTTATTACACAGAATCCCATTTTTTTAGAACGAGTTGAAGGAGTCGGTTTTATTAGCGGAGAAGAAGCTGTAAATTGGGGCTTATCGGGCCCTATGTTACGAGCTTCTGGAATACAATGGGATCTTCGTAAAGTTGATCTTTATGAATCTTACAATCAATTCGATTGGAAAGTCCAATGGCAAAAAGAAGGGGACTCGTTAGCTCGCTATTTAGTACGAATCGGTGAAATGAGGGAATCCATCAAAATTATTCAACAGGCTGTAGAGAAAATTCCTGGGGGCCCTTATGAGAATTTAGAAGTCCGACGCTTTAAGAAAGCAAAGAATTCCGAATGGAATGATTTTGAATATCGATTTCTCGGTAAAAAACCTTCGCCCAATTTTGAATTATCAAAGCAAGAGCTTTATGTAAGAGTGGAAGCTCCAAAAGGTGAATTAGGAATTTATCTGGTAGGAGATGATAGTCTTTTCCCCTGGAGATGGAAAATTCGTCCACCCGGTTTTATTAATTTGCAAATTCTTCCTCAGCTAGTTAAAAAAATGAAATTGGCTGATATTATGACGATATTAGGTAGTATAGATATTATTATGGGGGAAGTTGATCGTTGAAATGATAATAGACAGGGTACAGGTAGAAACTATCAATTCTTTTTCGAACTTGGAATTATTAAAAGAAGTCTATGGACTGATATGGATTCTACCCATTTTGACCCTCTTACTAGGAATCACAATAGAAGTACTCGTAATTGTGTGGTTAGAAAGAGAAATATCCGCATCGATACAACAACGTATTGGTCCTGAATATGCCGGCCCCCTGGGCCTGCTTCAAGCTATAGCGGATGGAACTAAGCTGCTTTTTAAAGAGGATATCTTACCATCCCGAGGGGATATTCCTTTATTTAGCATTGGCCCGTCTATAGCAGTCATATCCATTTTATTAAGTTTTTTAGTTATTCCTTTGGGATATCGCTTTGTTTTAGCCGATCTTAGTATTGGTGTTTTTTTATGGATTGCCATTTCAAGTATTGCTCCTATTGGTCTTCTTATGGCAGGATATAGCTCAAATAATAAATATTCTTTTTCAGGCGGTCTACGAGCTGCTGCTCAATCTATTAGTTATGAAATACCATTAACTTTTTGTGTGCTAGCAATATCTCTACGTGTGATTCGTTAAAATAGGATCTTTTTATCTTTTTCCTCTAAAATTCATTGAATATTTATCTTCCTTTTCTTATTCTATATTCGGGTTAGTAAGTTAAACTAGATAGCTATATGAGTGAAACAAAACTGCTTATTAATTTGTAGTAAAAAGAATAAATCTCATTTCCTACGTACAAGAAAAAATGGAAGTAAACATAAGCAGTGTAAACTCTTTACCCCAAGGTTGAGATTTTTTGATTAGTCATCATATCTTGAAGCGGGCAATAATAGGGGATTCCCGATACATAAAATTGTAATCATAAGGGAATCCATCAAAAGTTAGTGAGGGATTAGGAACACTAAAGTACATAAAGGATTAGTAATGGGGGAATCTAAGGCATTAGATATTTTTCCTCATAAAAGGAATCATAATAAGGACTTTAAATTGGTAGAAATGAGCAAGTAGTACTTTCTTCGGATTCCGATCCAGAGTATGTTCCCATTCACTTGTTAAGGAAATGGCTATCAAGAACGAATTAACCCTTTATTCCTTTTTTCTTTTTAAACCCCCCCGGGGAAAGAAGAATAGGACAAAAGATATGGAATGCAATACAAAAAAAGATCCTTATTTATTCTTTCCGTCGTTTATCCATATTCATACAGAATTCTTCATGAACTAATACAATACCCAATTCTTTTCATTTATTAATTGCTATAACGAGTGTTTTATTCCAAGATTAAGTTATTGCTGAACAAAGAAAAAGTACCTTTATATTATAAAGGATGAGATGAATTCGGAAGCGTTTTTTATTATTCTAGCAGACGGAATTCCTTTGGTCTAATTTAGGGCGTTGAAATCGATTTTATCTTAGAGAATTCTAACTACGCCCAAGAAGATAATAACGAAATGAAATAGTACTTTCCCCTTTTTCTGATCATAGAGGAGCCGTATGAAACTAAGATTTCATGTACGGTTTTGGAATAGCGGTGGGAACTGTGATGTTATCGTCGACTATGATTATCCAACAGTTCAAGTACAGTTGATATAGTTGAAGCACAGTCAAAATATGGTTTTTTTGGATGGAATCTTTGGCGTCAGCCTATAGGTTTTATGGTTTTTCTAATTTCTTCTTTGGCGGAATGTGAAAGATTACCCTTTGATTTACCAGAAGCGGAAGAAGAATTAGTAGCAGGTTATCAAACCGAATATTCTGGTATCAAATATGGTTTATTTTATCTTGTTTCTTACCTAAATTTATTAGTTTCCTCTTTATTTGTAACAGTTCTCTACTTAGGCGGATGGAATTTGTCTATTCCCTATATATCCTTTTTTGGATTTTTCCAAATGAATAAAATGGTTGGAATTTTAGAAATGACAATAGGTATCCTTATTACATTAACTAAAGCTTATTTATTTCTCTTCATTTCTATCACAATAAGATGGACTTTACCCAGGATGAGAATGGATCAGTTATTAAATCTTGGGTGGAAATTTCTTTTACCTATTTCCCTGGGCAATCTCTTATTAACAACTTCTTCCCAACTTGTTTCACTATAAAATAAGATAATACAATAACAGACAGTAAGAATATTTTCAACACAAAAGTTCTCTAAAACAAGAGAAAGAAACATACCTTTTTTCATGGATATTTCGAATATGTTCCCTATGGTAACTGGGTTCATGAGTTATGGTCAACAAACAATACGCGCAGCGAGGTACATTGGTCAAAGTTTCATAATTACCTTATCCCACACAAATCGTTTACCTATAACGATTCACTACCCCTATGAAAAATCAATTACATCGGAGCGTTTCCGGGGGCGAATCCACTTTGAATTTGATAAATGTATTGCTTGTGAAGTATGTGTTCGCGTATGCCCTATAGATCTACCCCTTGTGGATTGGAGATTTGAAAAGGATATTAAAAGGAAACAATTGCTTAATTATAGTATTGATTTCGGAGTTTGTATATTTTGTGGTAATTGTGTTGAGTACTGTCCGACAAACTGTTTATCAATGACTGAAGAATATGAACTTTCTACTTATGATCGTCATGAATTGAATTACAATCAAATTGCTTTGAGTCGGTTACCAATCTCCATAATGGGAGATTACACAATTCAAACAATTAGGAACTCAATTCAAAGTAAAATAGACGAAGAAAAATCTTGGAATTCAAGAACGATTACTGATTACTAGTTACTAAAATTTTTTTTGTTAGAATCCAAAAGTTCTTTACTAACTAGAAAGAAAAACGAATACCTACTGCTTATTGCAAATTATTCCTGATTTAAAATCAGAGTAGATTTTCGTGATGGGATTTTTAACTATAGAAAGAACTTATATACAATATACAAAAAAATATCCTAATCCCTTTTTTCTTCCTTGAATCTTTTAGTTTTAGTCAGTTCATGAAAAATTTTATACTATTAATTTCTTCTTATCCATAATGGATTTACCTGGGCCAATACATGAAATTCTTGTGCTATTTGGGGGATTTGTTCTTCTACTAGGGGGTCTAGGGGTGGTATTACTTACCAACCCTACTTTTTCTGCTTTTTCACTAGGATTAGTTCTTGTTTGTATATCCTTATTCTATATTTTATTGAATTCCTACTTTGTAGCTGTGGCACAACTTCTTATTTATGTGGGAGCTATAAACGTCTTGATCATATTTGCCGTAATGTTTGTAAATGGCTCAGAATGGTCTAAAGATAAGAATTTTTGGACTATTGGAGATGGGTTCACTTCACTCGTTTGTATAACTATTCCTTTTTCACTAATGACTACTATCCCAGATACGTCATGGTATGGAATTCTTTGGACTACAAGATCAAACCAAATAGTAGAACAGGGTCTCATAAATAACGTTCAACAAATTGGGATTCATTTAGCAACCGATTTTTATCTTCCATTTGAACTCATTTCCATAATTCTTCTAGTTTCTTTAATAGGTGCAATTACTATGGCTCGGCAATAAGAAATACTTAGAATGAGTCAAAATTCTTAGAATTTCAAATCTAAAAAAAATAACTAAAGAACCACAATTTTGATTTAGTAAAATCCATCTACTGCCAACAAATACCCTCTTTTCTCTTTTGTTGTGTAATTGTTCTATTCTAATTAATTCAATCGGTTCAATTCTTGTCCTCATATTGAAATGAATCGAGATTGATAAGGAGTTAGTTAATGATGTTTGAGCATGTACTTTTTTTGAGTGTCTATTTATTTTCGATTGGTATCTATGGATTGATCACAAGCCGAAACATGGTTAGAGCTCTAATATGCCTTGAACTTATACTGAATTCAATTAATCTAAATCTCGTAACATTTTCTGATCTATTTGATAGTCGCCAATTAAAAGGAGACATTTTCGCAATTTTTGTTATAGCCCTTGCGGCTGCCGAAGCCGCTATTGGATTATCCATTCTTTCTTCCATCCATCGTAACAGGAAATCAACTCGTATCAATCAATCTAATTTTTTGAATAATTAGACATAGAATCTTCTAAACAAAAGGACACATATAATAATAAAATATGTGTGAAATATTAAGATGAATAGAAATGAATACTATATTTATTATTATTTTTTGAGAATATCCATTTTTTGAGTAGGTTATTCCATAGTATTCATTTTTACTTAGTTGAATTATTGCAATTCATTGATATTGCAATTTGAATATTGCAATAATTTATATTGAAAAGACGATAGCCGATTTATTCGCTAATTCGAATTCGTATATACAATTTGTATAATTATGATTGTTGAAGCCCAAAATTCAAGTCTCTTGGCTATTTTCACGCTTTCTCACAAACGGATTAAGAAATATATTGCATATTTGTTGCAGTTTGGATAAACCATTGCTTCGTCTGGTGTCTACAATACATTTGATTCATTTCATATAGTACTAATTTCATTTTTACCAGATCGAAAATTTTTATGTTGAAAAGGAAAATTTATAGATTCAATGTCACATTCCGTAAAAATTTATGATACATGTATAGGATGCACTCAATGTGTACGAGCTTGTCCAACAGATGTATTAGAAATGATACCTTGGGACGGGTGTAAAGCCAAGCAAATTGCTTCCGCGCCGAGAACCGAGGATTGTGTGGGTTGTAAGAGATGCGAATCCGCCTGCCCAACAGATTTTTTAAGTGTCCGCGTTTATTTAGGACCTGAAACAACCCGCAGCATGGCTCTATCTTATTGATACGTTACAAAAAATTCCACTTGAATCGTCTGATTCCTCTTTACCGAAGAAGCCTGTGCTCAAAATAATCGAGCACGGGCTTTTCTGGTCAAAACGTATCTTGTCTTTATCACTTTATCATGAGTTCTTTTCCTTGGTTAACAATACTTGTTGTTTTGCCGATATTTGCGGGTTCATTAATTTTCTTTTTACCCCATAGGGGAAACAAAATTGTTAGGTGGTATACTATGTCTATTTGTTTATTAGAATTCCTTCTAATGACTTATGCATTCTGTTATCATTTCCAATTGGAGGATCCCTTAATCCAATTAAAAGAGGATTATAAATGGATAGATGTCTTCGATTTCCACTGGAGATTGGGAATCGATGGACTTTCATTAGGATCTATTTTATTGACAGGATTTATGACTACTTTAGCTACTTTAGCAGCTTGGCCAGTTACCCGGAATTCCCGATTATTCTATTTCCTGATGCTAGCAATGTATAGTGGTCAAATAGGATTATTTTCTTCGCGAGACCTTTTACTTTTTTTTATCATGTGGGAGTTAGAATTAATTCCTGTTTACTTACTTTTATCCATGTGGGGTGGGAAGAGGCGTCTCTATTCAGCTACAAAGTTTATTTTGTATACTGCAGGTGGTTCCATTTTTTTCTTAATCGGAGTTCTAGGTATGGGCTTATACGGTTCCAACGAACCAAGATTAGATTTGGAAAGATTAATTAATCAATCATACCCTGCAACATTGGAAATACTTTTTTATTTTGGCTTCCTTATAGCTTTTGCTGTCAAATTGCCGATTATACCCCTACATACGTGGTTGCCAGATACCCATGGGGAAGCGCATTACAGTACATGTATGCTTTTAGCGGGAATCCTATTAAAGATGGGAGCCTACGGATTGATTCGGATCAATATGGAATTGTTACCTCATGCTCATTATCTATTTTCCCCCTGGTTAGTAATAGTAGGAGCGATGCAAATAATCTATGCAGCTTCAACTTCTCTTGGTCAACGAAATTTCAAAAAAAGAATAGCCTACTCCTCCGTCTCTCACATGGGTTTCATTATTATAGGAATTGGTTCAATAACCAACATTGGACTCAATGGAGCTATTTTACAAATATTATCCCATGGATTTATTGGTGCTACACTTTTTTTCTTAGCGGGAACAGCTTGTGATAGAATGCGCCTTGTTTATCTCGAAGAACTGGGAGGGGTTTCTATCCCAATGCCGAAAATTTTTACCATGTTTAGTAGCTTTTCAATGGCTTCTCTTGCCTTACCAGGAATGAGCGGTTTTGTTGCGGAATTGGTAGTATTTTTTGGACTAATTACTAGTCCAAAATTTCTGTTAATGCCAAAAATGCTAATTACTTTTGTAATGGCAATTGGAATGATATTAACTCCTATTTATTTATTGTCTATGTTACGACAGATGTTCTATGGATACAAGCTATTTCATGTTCCAAACGAAAATTTTGTGGATTCTGGGCCCCGAGAACTCTTTCTTTTAATCTGTATCTTTTTACCAGTAATAGGAATCGGTATTTATCCAGATTTTGTTCTCTCGCTATCCGTTGACAGGGTAGAGGCTCTGTTATCCAATTATTATCCTAAATAGGATTTTCTTTTTTTTCTTCTACTAATCCGCTCTATATTCCATAGTGGAAATACTAAAAAATTCAGAAAAAAGTAAAAAAGTCTAATTAGATCTATCTCGAATTTTTGAGAACCCTTTGAGAAGGCGTTCAAGGGGTTCTCAAATCAAACAAAAAAAGGGAAGTTTTTTCCATTTCATTAAGGTTTTATGTTATCTAAACATTTAGATGGGTAATGTAAATGAACCATAACTATGTAAACCTATTCCTAATAGATTGATACCAAAATAACAGATCCAAATTATAAGAAATCCTATGGAAGCTACAAATGCTGCATTCGTACCCTTCCAATTTGGATTTGTTCTACTATGTAAATAAATTGCAAATATGGTCCAAGTAATAAATGCCCAAGTTTCTTTAGGATCCCAATTCCAATAGGATCCCCACGCCTCATTAGCCCATACTGCTCCACAAAGAATACCTATGGTTAAAAGGGTAAACCCTAGACTAATGACACGATAACTCCAAGAATCCAAACGCTCAATTAATTGATATTTGTAATAATTTGGAAATGAAGGAAAAAAGGTGCTTTTTAAAGCACTTCTTTTTGCATAGAAATATTCAATCTCATTAAAGAAATCTAAATTCTTTCGAAATCTAATGATTAGAAGAGCGGCGGATAATAAGGATCCGCACAAAAGAGTCGCATAGCTTAGTAACATCATACTGACATGCATCATTAACCACTGAGATTGTAGAGCAGGTACTAGTATTGTGGATTGATGCATTTCAGTTAAAAGACCCGACGTGGCAAAGCCTTGCGTTAAAATAGTACTCGGCGTAGTTATTGTGCTTAAATCATTTTTAAAGTTCTGTATCTTAGGAATCATATGAAGAATATACAGAGCCCATGAAAGGAAGATCAATGACTCATATAAATTACTTAAAGGAAAATGTCCCGAAGAAGCCCAACGAGAAACTAAGAATCCTGTTATAGAGAAAAAAGTAGCTATCATCCCTTTTTCTGACGAATCACGTAATCCCCCAAGTTCACGAACTAATAAGGTTATCAAATGAATCGTAATCACAATTGAAATTGTGGAGAAAGAAATATGAGTTAGTATATGTTCTAAAGTTGGAAATAGCATAAGGAGAAGGTCCCATTACAAAATTGGAAATTTCGAATTGAATCCATTTTATAATCTATTGTATTCTTTTTCGAGACTGCCGCCACTCGGACTCGAACCGAGATGCTTGAGCACTGCTTCCTAAGAGCAGCGTGTCTACCAATTTCACCATGGCGGCTAACTTGAAATAACAGGTAACTTAAAAGAATATTAGTTATTTTTTCTCGAATCGTCGAGATTGGAAGAGTCCATAGAATTTAGGACATTAGAATCTTCATTAAAATGGACTTCGTTTGGTAGTATCGTTGCGAATTTTTTAACAAAAAAACTCTTGCTTTGCCCAATGAAAACAAAGTTTGAAAGAGTTGGAACAGTTTTTTCTCGGTTGCAATATAGAACTAATTTTTTTGTGAATTTAGGATAAGATAGGTAGAAGTTGTGAGTCTTATTGCAGGAATACTCTACTTTTCATAATAGAATCCCCTTTTTTTATTTATTATACGGATTCTATTACGAAAAGTTCATTGATAAGAAAAGAATAGTTAGGCCACAGTATACCAAAAATCTTTGTTCTATATATCAGAGAGGTTAACTCTAAGAATATTGTACCGAGGAATTCGACACATAAAAGTACATTCATTAATTAATCCTAATTATTCATATTAAATAATTGGAATTTTTTTGGGATAGGTCAATTCATATTATTCCAAAACCTTTTTATTTGTTTGTTTGTTGCCGAGAAAAACCCTTTGGTTTTGCATGCTCGTTGACGCCGGAAAATGATCTTGATTTTGCTAAAGAATAAGATTTTACTATGGAAAAGTAAGTCTTTTTCTTCCAAAGATTTTTACGAATACGCTTTTTTGACATCGAAGTACGTTTTTTTGGAACTGCCATTCAAAAAGGAGATTACTTTTTTCTAGTTGTATGTGAAAGACATCTATTGCCGCAAATCAATCCATCTTTCTTCTTTTTCTTAGTATTTATACTTAGATACTAAAAGATATTGAAATTCTGAATTCTTTTTTACTTCATTTTGTCTCTTGCGGATAAGACAAGAGTTTTTTAGCATATTATATATATTTTTTAGACTTTGTTTTAATAATATAGAATATATACAAAGGTTTTCTATTTAAATCAATTTTTATATCAAGTATACTCCATATACAGATATAAGGTATGGAGCCTATCCCCCATATAAGATGGGCGGATAAAAGGAAGGAAAAATGCAAATAGTTAATTAAGTTCAGAATGGTATTCCATAATTAAATTCCAATCAAAACAAAAAAATACTTAGTCTCTTAAACAAGACATTCTAAAACTTAGGTAATTCGAGTCATTAGGATTTAAGTTCTATATGAATTAAGGAATATTCGAAAATTTCCTATAAACATAGGTTTTGATTGGAATTCAATCAATTTGAATTACGAAACAAGGGAGCTGCTTCATTTTAATAGAAAAGAAAAAAATATTAAAGTAAAATGATTCAATCTTTTTTTGTATTTTAATAAATGTCCTTCTTTAGGTAATAACTAGGCAACAAATTTATTTCATTAACTTTTTAAGTTTAACTAACTAAACCTACTCTGAATTTTTGATTGTTTCAATGAGATTAAAAATTCAGAATTCTAGTATTTTTTTTCTTTCAGAAATAGATAAGAATTAGTTTGGTGAATCGGAAACTTTTTTTTTCAATTTTTCTAAAAAATTGAAGTATAAATTTCAAGTAAAAATTGCAATTTCTTTTCTTATGGAACATACATATCAATATGCAGGGGTAATCCCTTTTTTCCCACTTCCAGTTATTATGTCAATGGGGCTTGGACTTTTTCTTATTCCGACAGCAACAAAAAATCTTCGTCGCATATGGGCTTTTCCTAGTGTTTTACTTTTAAGTATAGCTATGGTATTCTCAGTTCACCTGTCTATTCAACAAATAACCGGAAGTTCTATCTATCAATATCTATGGTCTTGGACCGTCAACAATGATTTTTCCTTAGAATTTGGATACTTAATCGACCCGCTTACTTCTATTATGTTAATACTAATTACTACTGTAGGAATCTTGGTTCTTATTTATAGTGACGGTTATATGTCTCACGATGAAGGATATTTGAGATTTTTTGTTTATATAAGTTTTTTCAATACTTCTATGTTGGGATTGGTTACTAGTTCCAATTTGATACAAATTTATTTTTTTTGGGAGCTTGTGGGAATGTGTTCCTATTTATTGATAGGCTTTTGGTTTACACGGCCAATTGCAGCGAATGCTTGTCAAAAAGCTTTTGTAACTAATCGTGTAGGGGATTTTGGTCTGTTATTAGGAATTTTAGGTTTTTTTTGGATAACGGGTAGTTTAGAGTTTCGGGATTTGTTTAAAATAGCTAATAACTGGATTCCTAATAATGGGATTAACTCCTTCCTTACTATTTTGTGTGCTTTTTTATTATTCCTTGGTGCAGTTGCGAAATCGGCACAATTCCCTCTTCACGTATGGTTACCCGATGCTATGGAAGGACCCACCCCGATTTCAGCTCTTATACACGCAGCAACTATGGTTGCTGCGGGGATTTTTCTTATAGCTCGACTTCTTCCTCTTTTCATATCATTACCTTTGATAATGAGTTTCATTTCTTTAATAGGTACAATAACACTCTTCTTAGGGGCCACTTTAGCTCTTGCTCAGAGAGATATTAAAAGAAGTTTAGCCTATTCTACAATGTCTCAATTGGGTTATATGATGTTAGCTCTAGGTATAGGTTCTTATCAAGCTGCTTTATTCCATTTGATCACTCATGCTTATTCGAAAGCTTTATTGTTCTTGGGATCCGGATCTGTTATTCATTCAATGGAACCTCTTGTTGGATATTCACCAGATAAAAGTCAGAATATGGTTCTTATGGGTGGTTTAAGAAAATACATTCCAATTACAAGAACTTGTTTTTTATGGGGTACCCTTTCTCTTTGTGGTATTCCACCTCTTGCTTGCTTCTGGTCCAAAGATGAAATCCTTAGTAATAGTTGGTTATATTCACCCTTTTTTGGAATAATAGCTTCTTTTACTGCAGGATTAACTGCGTTTTATATGTTTCGGGTATATTTACTTACTTTTGATGGGTATTTGCGTGTTCATTTTAAAAATTACAGCAGTAATAAAGAAGATTCGTTGTATTCAATATCCTTATGGGGAAAAAAGATATCTAAAGGAGTCAATAGAGATTTTGTTTTATCAACAACGAAGAGTGGAGTTTCTTTTTTTTCACAAAATATATCCAAAATTCATGTTAATACAGGAAATAGGATAGGGGCCTTTAGTACTTCCTTGGGAGCTAAAAGCACTTTTGTCTATCCTCATGAACCGGGAAATACTATGCTATTTCCTCTTATTATATTACTGCTTTGTACTTTGTTCATTGGATCTATAGGAATCCGTTTTGATAATGAAATCGGGGAATTAACCATATTATCCAAGTGGCTAACTCCCTCAATAAACTTTTTCCAAGAAAGTTCTAATTCTTCCATAAATTCATATGAATTTATCACTAATGCAATTTCTTCTGTAAGTCTAGCTGTTTTTGGTCTATTCATAGCATATATCTTTTATGGATCTGCTTACTCTTTTTTTCAGAATTTGGATTTCATAAATTCCTTTGTAAAAGGGGGTCCGAAAAGGTATTTTTTCCATCAACTAAAAAAAAAGATATATAATTGGTCATATAATCGTGGTTATATAGATATTTCCTATACTAAGACCCTTACCTTGGGTATAAGAGGATTAACCAAACTAACGCAGTTTTTCGACAAGGGTGTCATTGATGGAATTACCAATGGAGTAGGTCTTGCTAGTTTTTGTATAGGAGAAGAACTTAAATATGTAGGGGGGGGGCGAATTTCGTCTTATTTATTCTTTTTTTTATGTTATGTATCCGTATTCTTATTCTTTTTTCTTTCTTAAGGAATTCCCCTATCTCCTGCCTAAGTAACTTTCCTACTCTCCTAAAACCGACTCCTTCAACTCGTTCTAAAAAAATGGGATTCTGTGTAATAAGGTGTTGATATTCAACAACTCCTTGTAAAAAATAATCACAGAAATCTAAACATTTATCGATCCATCCATAAGGCAGATCGGCAGCAACTCCTCCGATGCGAAAGTAATTATGCATCATTCGCATACCTGTAGCAGCTTCAAATAGATCATATATTAATTCTCTCTCTCTAAAAATATAAAAAAAAGGAGTCTGCGCACCGAGATCTGCCATAAAAGGTCCAAGCCATAACAAGTGAGAAGCTATACGGCTCAATTCTAACATAATTACTCTAATATAGCTGGCTCTTTGGGGTATTTGAATATTCTCCAAGAATTCCGGTGCATTTACCGTTATTGCTTCTGTAAACATAGTAGCTAAATAATCCCAACGTGTTACATAAGGTAAGTATTGTATAGTAGTTCGGTTTTCCGCGATTTTTTCCATTCCTCTGTGTAAATAGCCTAATATGGGTTCACAATCAATAACATCTTCACCATCGAGAGTAACGATCAGTCGAAGAACACCGTGCATTGATGGGTGCTGAGGGCCCATATTGACTATCATGAGATCTTTTCTTGTAAGCGGTAGACTCATATCCTTTCTTCCTTAATTCATTATTCCATGAAAATGGATTATTCCATGAATTCCTCAAAATGAGGCTCAT